ATTAAATGGGTCAGGTCCACTTACTTTTTCTTTTGTTGATTTCGAATCTTTCCATTTGATTGGTATAATGGAAAATAGGGATCTTTGGTGATTCAAGAGGCGGCTTATTATTATTCATAATAATGAAAATTTACCGACCAAATGTTCCACTTTCTAACTAGAATATACTCTAACTCAGTATAATGATAACGTATTATTCGGTTAGTTCCTTTTGTATTTGGAATACAAAAAAATATCTCTATTTTCTGAATACTATGACTGGACTTTTATGAAAAAAAGAAAAGCCCCTTATCGGATTTGAACCGATGACTTACGCCTTACCATGGCGTTACTCTACCACTGAGTTAAAAGGGCTTATTTGATTTAATTCCTGAACGAGTCACTATGTAAATAAAATCTCTATATGCACATTATATATGCACATTATATATATATATATAAGTATATGCAGTAGACTCATAGTGGCTAGTCGCTGATTTTTGAATAATCAAAAGGATTTGCCTAGCAAGTCTAGGGGAAAATGAATTGTTTCAAGACCGGCCCTAATTTCATTTCTTTTATTGAGATGATCCCTATCAAAACAAAATGCACTTGTTCGACATAAAAGAAATTTCAAGATATTTCATCGAATCATGTGATGAAGAGATTCTACTTGTACCCTTGAACTAAAATCTTAGAGAAAATTTTTGATAACTTCTTGATCCCGTTTACTAGATTTATTTTAGTAGATTTCTATAGAGAATGATAGAGAATGTCGATTCTAATGAACGATTCATGAATATGAATGACGAATCCAAAAATTATATACAATTCTGAAAAAACGGAAAGATCCCTCGGATCTAATCATTCCATTATATTGACAATTTCAAAAAACTGATCATACTATGATCATAGTATGAGAGCGGTTGGGCAAGTCGGCCCCCATCGTCTAGTGGTTTAGGACATCTCTCTTTCAAGGAGGCAGCGGGGATTCGAATTCCCCTGGGGGTAGGGTACTACGAAAGGAAATTGATCATGGATTACCAATAAGCCTAAAATTGATTCTTCCTGGGTCGATGCCCGAGCGGTTAATGGGGACGGACTGTAAATTCGTTGGCAATATGTCTACGCTGGTTCAAATCCAGCTCGGCCCAAAAATTAGCCAATCTACCATGAGATGGTATAACCCCCCTTGTCCTTCAGAAATACCCCAGACGAAGATAAAAAAGAATCAAATTTTCTGCTAGATCCCTTATTTCCCTGGGATTGTAGTTCAATTGGTCAGAGCACCGCCCTGTCAAGGCGGAAGCTGCGGGTTCGAGCCCCGCCAGTCCCGACAAGATCCAATATCCAATATCCAATAAATACATCAATTCATTTTTCCCTTTCTATGAACTAACTAGTAAAGGGTGTCGGGGGGCATACTTTCATTCCCAAAGCAAAAAGGAGTCTTTATTTCTTTTTTCTTTCCTATTTTTCCATTTTATTTTAAGGGCCCATCGAAGAAATCCCAAACCCTAAAATAGTGAATTTGATGAATATTAGATCTTTTATACCGGCCTCATCTTTATCAAACCTCTTTATCTTCCAAAAAATCACAGTCAAAAAGGAGTTTAGAACTTAACTCTTTTTTTTTTCATTTCGCTTTTCTTGTTTGTTTAGGTTTGTAACTATGTGATTAATCGAAGTGGAAAGGCAATCTGATGATCCTTCATCAGATGACGGATGATAAATAAAGGAATTGTGGATTGATTGGGTCAGGAATCCAAATTTGGATTCGGTATGGATAAAAGAACTTCCTATGTTATACTATTCAAGTCTCGACGACGAATTGATTTGCTAGATCAGATATTGTTATTCATGATATTGATCCGATTCAAGATCATCGAGAGATAATTCATTCATTGAATTTACAGACGAAAGATTTATCATCTCTAGGGGATTAAATCCCGAGTTATTGCGAAGTAAAAAAACCGATGAGATTATGGAAGTAAATATTCTTGCATTTATTGCTACTGCACTATTCATTCTAGTTCCTACCGCTTTTCTACTTATCATTTACGTAAAAACAGTCAGTCAAAATGATTAATTCAATTGAATTTTCAAATTCATTTGACTGAAACTTTCCTTCTGAGTTCTTATCAAAAATTGACGAAGTCAAATGAAAAGGATTCCAATTTCACGTCTTAACTTAAATGAAATGAGCGGACTCTAATCGGCAGTATTCTAAGAGATAGATAGTATGGTAGAAAGAAAGATTCATCTATTTCATACTATCTATCTCTTAGTCTATAAACTTAGTCTATAAAGTTGTAATCTAGAATAAAGATAAAGGCTTAAGTTTCTATAGATCAATCTACAATATTCTCTTCATATATGTGTATATTAATTCCATATATTGTATGGAATTGACATAACACCCAATTTGCTACATCTATTTGTTCCGATCAATCGGAAATAATTCTTCTCTTAGGATTCTAATTCCTTTCCTGTTACTAATAAGGAAGAGTAAACCTCACCGATTTTTGCCCGAACCAGGATATGAAATAAGTCGATAAAGCATAAATCGCCTTTCTAAAATTAGAAACCAGGCGGTAAATGTCCAATATGTGACTCGCCCGAGGCAAGATCTTATTATTGCATTGCATAGTCTTTCGTTAGACAACCACTATCTCTCTATCATTTCTCATAGAAAGTGCGGTGCGTATACACTTAACAAAACGACTTCTTCTTGGAAGAGTAAAGAGGGAAAGAAATCAAAAAAAAAAGGGTCCGGTCTTCCTCAGTATCCATCTATAAAGATAGTAAGAGCCCATTCCATTGATTGAAATAGAAAATTTCGGAAGAATTTTAGGTTGGAATCAATTTCCAATCATCTGAATCCCTTTCTTTTCGAAATACAAACACGGGAATCGCTGAAATATCTCTTTGATTGAAAGAGTATGATTCATATCCTAGATTACTCCATTGGAGTCCAATGGGATTCGAAATGCAGATTATTTTTAATAGTTCAAAACGCATTGCATTGCAGAACGATCTATAAAACAATTGATACGGTTTGATTCCTCAACTCAATTAGTAGTACTTCTAGAGCCCACTTCTTCCCCACACTACGAGTGAAAGGGAAAATGTAAAGACTACCATTAAAGCAGCCCAAGCGAGACTTACTATATCCATGTGAATTATGTCCCCTATCTCTATAAATACAAAGGAATTATTCCATTATTCTTCACTAATAATAGTGGAATCAATGGCGCAGAGTCAAAAAGAGATTCTGACCTAACACTATTGAGAAATCAATCCAATAAATCAATTATGATTTCGAATCGGGAAAGATTAAACACAAGCAAAATACGTAGTAACATCCTAAGGGAATGGGAACATGTAGGAATAAGAAAAATAAGCCCTATTCTTTTTTGGTGACCTTCGTAAGTAAAAACAGAAGGGGAGAAATCACTATCTATTACAGACCTCTATTTCCCCATTTGATCTAATCCGTACCCCCTTTCCCGATTATTGCTCTGAAAGAGGGGGCTTGGCTAGGGGTTGTCGAAAAGAAAGAATTTCTTTTTGACCCTTTTTCTATAAAAGTCAATTATCCATCCAATCTAATATGGATACCTGAGCACTCAGAGATTCGCGCGAGTCCGTCGTATATAAAGCAACTTCCGCCCCTTTCCAAAACTATTAATTGAATTTCCTATCAGGCTCTACAATTTGATTCAAGATCCAGTCATTAGACACTCCCTTAGTAATGTAATAGAAGGGAATCATGAAGTCTTGATAACCCCTCTACCAGTAGATTAGAATATTTCCTTGAATCCTAGATGCGAACGAGGATTCACAATCTTTTCTTTTAGAAAACCTTCAGACCACATGCTTAGAATCAAACAAAGTATCAACAGTCGGTTTCCTCGGCTTTTACCGGGGAAGAATTCTGCGAGTTATATCAGCAAAATAGAAGAGATTTCGAGTTTTTTGTTGATCAGGCGACACCCGGATTTGAACTGGGGAAAAAGGATTTGCAGTCCCCCGCCTTACCACTCGGCCATGCCGCCAAAATGATACAAAATAGATGAAAATTTTCCCGGATTACTGAATTTTTATTGTACTTGCATTTTGACTCCTGTTTTCCTTAATCCTTGTCCTAAAAGAAACACCCCTTTTTGATTGGATTTGATCCATCCCTTCGATTGATTGTATAGTATCTGAAACTACACAATGCTAAAAACATTCTCTCGCTTTTCTATTGAGAAATCAAATGGGTATTTTCAGCCGACAAATTTGAACCATTAACTATTGACTGCTTACTTCGAATTCATGAACGATTCTAGGATTTGAATCTCAAATTGTGTTTTCCTAATGACATAAGAAAATACAAATTGAGACAGAATTAATCAGTATTGATTTTTTCAATTAAAAAATCCTTCTCAATTGCAATTATAACAAAACATATGAGTATATGTAAACCCCAGAACATAAATTGTTACACAGATATCTATTATTTAGATATGTTGTCGATAGGGAATTATCATAAAATGATCCTACTTCACTTTTGCATTGAATAGAAATTCTCTTTTGATAGAGCACGACCCGGGCTGTCCCGAATAGAACCGGCAATAAACGAGAAGTCGGATATTATAGCGATCTGCATACGTGTTTAATAAATGCAACCCTTCTTATACACTTCAAATCGTATTCTACTGAAAAATCAGTAAAGTACAAATATCTCTTTTCTCTGCAAATCTGAACAACGAAATCCCTAACATAAAGGCGGTTAAGTGCTAAAAAAATGGATTCGATCTGGTTTTTTTTTGTCTTTGTCTTTTCCAAATACCGAATCTTTTGATTTTTCTCAAATTCGAATATGTAATATCATAATAATGGTATAATTTGAATCATTTTTTTTTGTTTTGCTATTCTATACAAAACCCTATGGCCTTAATAATTCTAAGTGACAGAATTCAGTTTGTAGGCTTGTTTTATCAATTCCTTTCCATTTGGATCTGTTGCAACTTCCA